ATATATCCATAATTAGTATTAATTATATTCTATTGAATCTCTCCCTGTACTAATAGATTGGATTCAATGCTTTGAATTGCAAGGAACCCTTACATATAACAACGTATAGGTTCCTATACCCAAATTATGTATTTAGGATCAATCCATTCTATTCTCTCTGAAACAATGAGTTGGAGTTGTTCTTCCGCAACAAAGTCGATAAGTCGGGGGATTCCTAACTCTTCTAAGTTCAAATGGATCCCCAATCTTCTTGAATAAAGTAAGCATCGGTAGAATTCTAATTTGGAATTTTGAATGATGAGCAATTTTGTTTGAGTATATTAACCGGGCTCATGTCACGATTTTTACTTAAAAAATGGACCTTTCTTTAGGTATACCAAAGAAAGGGAGTATCCCCTCCCCAACTCTTTGATCATGGGTAGTAAAAGAGGAAAAATGTGTATGTATGTAATTCACCCACGAAAATGAATGAAAAAGAATGGGTTTGTTTATCCAAACATTTTTAAAATGCCGATTGGCTCCATTGAAATGCATTTTTTTTTAGTTTCAGGTTCCGAATGATCCCCGTGAGCGAGAATGTGGGAATGATTCTATTTCAACGGAGCAACCAACCGGCCAGATACAAACAACAAATCAAATAAAATAATAATGAGGAAATAAAAAACTATACTCTATACTATAGTACAAAATACAAATAATTTTTTTTTTCATTACCATTTATAATTTATATTTATAAAAATTAATGAAAAATTAGGGCTATACGGACTCGAACCGTAGACCTTCTCGGTAAAACAGATCAAACTTATTATTATCGAAATGATTCGAACTGTTTCAAAGACCCAACATGCATTTTTTTTGCATTGGGCTCTTTCATCAACTGATATAAATATCAGCGAGTCCGCCATCTTTTTTCTTAACAGAAAGATAATGAGACGGCTCCGCGTGCTCTGATTTTTTATTCAGTAGCAATACCAAAGTGTTTCAAAAAAAGAGTTATCTTGACGTAGGTCTGCCTTCGGCCTAGATCAACCTAAGTTAAATGGAGTCTCTATCGCTCTGCCCAAAGCGTCAAATATGAAACTTCATACACCTTCAAGTTCATAGGACGAAAAGAGATTTTTTTGAGGTCCTTATCCTCATTATGCCTAGCATTGAATGGGCTGGGTATTCACCTTATCAATTATCAAATCAATGATGGGTTCTTTTTGGCACCGAAATTGGCACCTCAATTAGACCAACCAACTATTTTATTTGTCAGGCTATTGTTCTCTTGTTCCCTCGAATCCACAGAGTAAGACATCGATTTTTTACTAAGATAAATTCGGTTGATTGCATGATGGACTCCTCTGAAAAAGCATTGGCGCGCGTGTAAACGAGGTGCTCTACCTAACTGAGCTACAGCCCTTGTGTTTGTGATAAATATTTTATCATGTATATAATTTCTTGTCAAGGTGAATATTGCATGATCCGACATGATAGCTCTCTGATCGGTTTCCTGCCAAGGATGGGTATTGCTTAGAAGTAAGATTCCATCTATAATCTATGGGTGTGGCGGGTTCCTTTTGTTTCTCTTTATGATGATAAATGACCTACTTAACCCAGTGGTTAGAGTATTGCTTTCATACGGCAGGAGTCATTGGTTCAAATCCAATAGTAGGTAGAACTTATTAGAGACCGCAGTCAATGGTATCTAATAAGTATTTCTACCCACCTTATTTTTTTATTTATTTTGTATCTTTTACATACCCCACTACTCGTATTTATTCTATTTTTTTATTAATTTCATTATTGAAATTTGAAATTTCATTTTTTTTTCATTGCATCAAAATCTGATTACACTTGATTGGATTCAATCGGCAGAATCCAAATATGTTGTATAAATAAACAGAACTTATTTTTATTATTCGGACGCACCAACAACTCGTTATGAAATTGCATTGATAGCCTCTACTCGCGTCCTAGCTCGTCTGAGAGCTAAATTTGCCTCAATTGTTTGTCTCTTTCCTTCAGCGCTACTCAAGCTAGCTTCAGCTATTTCAAGAGTTTGTTGAGCTTCTTGCGGATCAATGTCACTACCCCTCTCTGCATCATTTACTAAAATGGTTATTTCATTATTGCCTATTCTAGCGAAACCGCCCATTAGAGCTATTGTTAACCATTGGTCGTTAAGACGTATTCTCAAAATACCTATATCTACAGCCGTGGCAATAGGTGCGTGATTTGGTAATACACCAATTTGGCCACTATTAGTCGATAAAATGATTTCTTTCACTTCTGAATCCCAAACAATTCGATTAGGAGTCAATACACATAGATTTAAGGTCATTTCTTCAATTTGCTCTCCACATCTAAGTTCATAGCCTTCGCGGTAGCTTCATCAATATTACCTACCAAATAAAAGGCCTGTTCCGGAAGACCATCTAATTCTCCGGAAAGTATCAGTTGAAACCCCCTAATTGTTTCTGTTAGACCAACATATTTTCCTGGAGAACCGGTAAAA